TCCAATCATAGAAATAATTGGAATTTTTGTATCCAACTTCTTGATAGTATTATCTATTAGAAATAAGTTTTCTAGCATTTGACTCCGTACCACGGAAGGATTTAATTGCACATTTGAAAGATAGCCTAAAAAGTCAAGAGAATATTTGCATAATTGCTTTATACGGACCCTTCCTGATTGAGACCATACGTAAAAATGATATTGCCATAAATTTATAAAGTAATATTTCCACTTATTCATCAGAAGAGGCGTATCCTTTGAAGCGAGAATCCATTTTCCTTGATATCTAACAAAATGTATGAAGGGATCCTTGAACAAGCATAGGTTGTTCTGAAAATCATTCGAAGAGACTTCTACAAGATGTTTGATTTTTTCATAGAAATAGATTCGTTCAAGAAAGATTACATAAGATATTGATCGTAAATGATAGGACTGATTACGGAGAAAAAGGAAAATGAATTTGCATTCACATATATGAGAATTATATAGGAACAAGAAGAATCTTGGATTCAAAATAGAAATGCATTTCTGTGAAGTACTAAGACTCTTCAAATTTAAATACTCGTAGAAAAAAAGAAGCCGTAATAAATGCAAAAAAGAGGCATCTTTTAACCAGTAGCGGAGGGCTTGAACCAAGATTTCAAGATGGATGGGGTGGGGTATTACTACATCTAACACAGAATTTAAATGTGAGAATTTGTCCTCTAAAAAAGGAAATATTGAATAAATTGATTTTAAATTATGAGATTTTGCTACTTCTTTCCCTTGTAAATAAGACACTACTCGTAGGGAAAATGGAATTTCCACAATGACTGCAAATCCTGCCGATATTATTTGAGAATACAAATTCTTATTCTTATTGTGCCCAAAAATTTGATTTTGTTTCGAATCATTAGCAGAAATAAACAAAAGATTCTCTTGATACATTCGAGTAATTAAACGTTTCACAATTAGTGAACTGGATTTATTGTCATAACGCACACTTTCCAACAAAATTGATGATTTATTTCTATCGAAAACATAATCATGAGCAAGCGCATAAATATACTCCCGAAAAATCAGCGGGTATAGGAAGTCATATTGGCGAGATCTATTTAGTTCTAAATATAGTTGTTGAAATTCCTCCATTTCAAACTCAAATTGAACCAAAGCAAGGGTGGGGGATCTAATTGGTTATCAAATGATACATAGTGCGATAGAGTCAAACCAAGGTATTATCATAGTAAGAATAAACAATAATAGATACCTCGAAGATAGGTGGATTCATCAACGGATTCTCTACACTCTCCTTTTTTATTTAATTGATGTATGTTTGTTCTAAGATAAGAAGATGGTTGGAAATCCTTTATTTTTTTTTTCAACCTAATCGCTCTTTTGATTTTGGAAAAAAAAAGATGTTATCTTTATCAATATACTGCTTCTTTTACACATTCATGCTTAATCCCTAAGAAATAGGGAATAACTATATAGAATAGTTAGGACTCAAAAAAAATAAAAAATCCACTCATGAGAAAGATATTTACCCCATTAGGCACTCATTTAGTTTTAACGGTTAATTAGATCGGGTAATCATTCAAATCAAATTAAGAAAAGAAGCTCGTTGCTTTTAGTTTTCCCATAATTGGGTCCGTCTCTAGGACTCTATCCATTTATTCACTCGACCAAACTTTAAATTCTTTATTGATACGACATGCTATTTTTTCCATGTATTCCTTTCAGGATCAGTCGCGGTCTTAGAAACTCTACCGATGGTCTGGACGAATCCCTTTCTTCATAAAAATGTGTAAAAGATGCTAGCCGCACTTAAAAGCCGAGTACTCTACCGTTGAGTTAGCAACCCCAAAAAGAAATAGAATATGGAGATATAACCGGAATCAAAAATGTGGAATTTCATAACACAATCAAAACATTCAATTAGTAATAAATTGAATAAAATTCAAATTTCTACTCGATTCTAAGCATTCGTTCAGATCCGCGAAAAATAAAGAAATTCTCATATAAAATAAAAACATAGAACTAGAAAAAGTGAAAATTGATAGAGCACTTCTTGTGTTAACCATTTTTATTCATTAAAAAACTTCTTCTATCAGGCAAAAAATAGAATTTCTTGTATCACAACAAATTCAAAGAATCCATAAGTCAAAACCCAATCTCTGCGGCATGAATAAGGATAAATAGAAATGGATCTATTTATCTACGATCAAATTATATTTGTTTGATACATTGTTGTCAATACGATTGTGACTGTTTAATATAAATGATTATCAAAGAATATAAAAAACTATAAGAATCAAATGAAAAAATAGATTTCAATTTTTTGATTAGTTTGTTTTCTTAGTATTTTATTATAAGAAATAAAATACTAAGAAAACGCTATAAATAGAGCAAAGGAGGGGGAGGAAATAATAAAGAAAAATTGATTCAAAGCTCTATATGAGTCATCCACACCCTCTTTTTTGTATTTTATTAATGAAATTTGTATTTCATTAATAAAAAATCAATGACATTTTTTTAACTAAAAAAAATTAAGTTCCGTAAACCCCCGCCTTCTTTAAAATGTCATGAACAGTTCCTGTAGGTTGAGCGCCCCTTTCAAGAAAATATAAAATAGCAGGAACATTCAAATGGGTTTGATTATATATCGGATCATAAAAACCCACTTTTCGAAGATCTCTTCCTTCTCTTCGGGATCGAACATCAACTGCAACAATTCGATAAAAGGCTCATTGGGATAGAATAGATGGAATTGAATAATAAACACCCCCCCCAGAAACGTATAAGAAGTTTTCTCCTCGTACGGCTCAAAAAAAATGATTAGAAGTTAAGTTATATCTATGTGTACATGAAATTAGAATGCCAAATCGATCCATAATCCAGCAAATCCGTGGGACATTTAACTCCTTCTTTTTACTCTTTCTTTTTCCTTCTTTCTTATTTTTAAGAAAAAGCAAAAAACATTCGTACTCTCATAACTCAAGTTGGATAACTCTCAACTAGCTCCAAAAATACTTAGCTAGTTTTTTTTTTATTGAGTGGTCTCTAACCCCTTTCTTTTTTTTTGTCTTATTTAGAATCTAGTTTGATTCTTTATTCTGATCTGGTGATTGAGATAATTGAAAACGGTATTTCCTTGTTCCGGGATCCTTTAACTTGAATCATTGGGTTTAGACATTACTTCGGAGATCTTTAATCATTTCAAAAAAATGGCAGCAACATGCCCCTTTTTCTCTTTTTTGTGTTTGTGATCTCTTTCTATCAAGGAATCATACGAACAATTGATTCCCGCATGAGAATCTTTTGATCGAAAGAGCTTTACCAATTCCAACTAGTTTGCTTTTTTTTTTATTTGAAAATGCTTTGAGTCAGACCCTTTCCGTTTCTATATGAAAAATAGACTTATGTACGAAGTTGTTCCAACTTATTGATTTGATTTACATTAACTAACCCTAGATCCTTTCCCTTTAAAAATCAAATCAATATTTTCTACTCGAGCTCCACCCTATACTGTTTATATCCCAACCCAACAAAAACGCGGGTTATGATAGAAAAGAGTAGAAAAGAATGTCGAGCCAAGAGCACCTTCATTTCTATTTTCTATATAGTTTCAATATAGTAAAAAAAGGTGGTGGTTTGTTTTAATATCCACAGCAAATTGACCATGTCCTTCAAGTCGCACGTTGCTTTCTACCACATCGCTTCAAACGAAGTTTTACCATAACATAAAATTCCTCCGGTTTTTAATAGGTGTGTAAATAATTAATTGAATTACGGAATTATGAATAGTCATCGGTTCAGTCAGTACGTAGTAATCTATAGAACGTAGTAATCTATAGCTCTTCCTAATATACTTAATATTAAACTGATTGAATTCTTCTATATGAATCTATTCATATTATGAATAGATTCATATCAAATATGAAAATAATAAAGAAATAGGTAATTTATGATGAAGAAAAAGTCTCAGTAATAATTTAAATTAACCCTATTTTGTATGAATACAATATATATATATATATGAAATATATATATATTTCATATTTCTTTTTTATTACAAAATTACAAAAAAAAATATACCAGAAATATTCTCAATTTTAAATAAAAGCAAATAAATAAAAAAACGAATCTTTTTGAATCCGCCTTACGTTGGTTGCATCTTCAAATAAGTTGATAGAATAGATTCGACAATCTAATATTTTTTCAATTCAATATTTATATTGAATTGAAAAAATTTCCTATTTTATTTTAAAATAGTTAGATAGAAAAAGAAATCCAATTTTTTTGAATTGAATTGTATAAAAAAGACTGATGAAGGATAAAGTGGAATTTCACTGTTTTTCTTTTATTTCATTCTGAAATAGAAAATCAGAATGACAAAGTAGGGGAAATTGCCGTATTCAGAAGAAATTCTGGATATTCTATGTTAAATATTTAGTTTCTGTTTAGTTTCATATCTATAATTAAGGTAAGGATTCACAAACAAAATACAAAACAAAATAGTAATATTAAAAAAAATTGCACTATTAGGTTAGCAATCCCTGTGTATAAACATTCCCTCCTTTTTTTGCGAGGCTTCTTTGGCTTGAGGTCCAACTAATCTTTCTCGAAAGTAGAGCGGATGGGAGATATGAATCACACCCACGTCAATTGTTAATAGAATTACAATTATTCATTAGAACCAAACACCAAATAACCTAAGAGGTTCAAAGAAAAAAAAAAGATTTTCGTATCTAATATCTAATTTTATTTTTTATCAATAAAATTTGGACTGGGCATAGACAGATATTCAAATTGATATCTTACATTATTGATTAACCCCTATCTACTCTCCCAATTGGTTTTTTGGGGAATGATAAATCATAAAAGAATGCCCGATTTTTGATCTTATCTTAAAAGGCGGTTAAGAAAGATCCACTTTTTTTCTTTTATCTGATATAGAAAACAAATAGACTCTGGGACGGAAGGATTCGAACCTTCGAATAGCGGGACCAAAACCCGTTGCCTTACCACTTGGCCACGCCCCATTTTTATTTATATTTAAAACTACTAAAGAGTAATATGGGTATTCCTTTTTCGTCAATTCGAGTTCCTAAAATGTATGAAATAGATTAGTTTATTGTTAGGATTTTGACAGGTCTAGATATAGAATTCAACCGAATTTATTGATCATTATATAGAATTCAATTAAGATATTGTATGAAAGTCTCATTTCTTCAATTCTCTTCTAAAAAAAAAAATGGAAGGGCTTTTTTGATTGGATAAGTTCAAAGAAATATGTGTTTTTTTTTTTAATCAGACTTCTTTTTATTTCTTTATTTTTTCCTTATCTCAAAATAGATTAATAACTTAATCAAAATAATATCCAAGAAAAAAAAAATGAATTTGTTATGCTTAATATCTTTAATTTGATCAATATTTGTTTTAATTCTACGTCGTTTTCGGATAGTTTTTTATTCGCCAAATTGCCCGAAGCCTATGCTTTTTTGAATCCAATCGTCGATGTTATGCCGGTAATACCTCTTTTCTTTTTTCTCTTAGCCTTTGTTTGGCAAGCCGCTGTAAGTTTTCGATGAGATCCTTAATACTGTCCTAGAAAAATTCATGATTTATTCGAGAAAAAAAAATCTAACAATTGAGAAAATCAGAGACAAAATCAGATAAGTATAGGTTTTACAGTATGAAGGAACCCTCAATTCAAATTTTAATCGAAAAGACTACTTAGACTTGGAGTCCACCACTCACTATGAAAGGAATCTTTTTGTCATGAAAAGCTCCATTCTTATTGCAAATAAATAAATTTTTGAAACTCTTTTCTATTTCTACAATTTCTAGAAAGAAATCGCTTCCTTGATTTCTTGGTGTCAAGGTCAACGAGATAGGATATGTGGTCTAAAAAAAGGAAATATATTCTCTCTCTCTTTTTTTTTATGATCTTGGAGATTGTGTAATGCTTACTCTCAAACTCTTTGTTTACACCGTAGTAATATTCTTTGTTTCACTCTTCATTTTCGGATTCCTATCTAATGATCCAGGACGTAATCCCGGGCGCGAAGAATAAAACAAAAAAAGTGGGGTTCCTTGCTTCATTAAACATTAAATGCTATTAGCATTTGTTTGATCGATTCCACTGTCAAAAACCGAAACGGAAAGAGAGGGATTCGAACCCTCGGTACGAATAACTCGCACAACGGATTAGCAATCCGACGCTTTAGTCCACTCAGCCATCTCTCCTAATTGAAATTGAAAAAGAATAATTACTATGTTACAGTTCTCAAAAAAGAATGATAATGCTTGAAAAAAAAAAAGCTCTTCTTTCATTTTATTCTTTCTTCTTATATATATCTTTCTTATTATATATATATATTTTATATAATCTATTTGAAATAGAAATTTCAATAAATAGATTATTGTATAGATACCACTTTTATCAACAATTTCATTCCATTTTTTTTTATAGAAATCTCAAAATATCTTTTTGATAAAAAAAAAGGCGGGCTTTTTTAAGTTCGAATTTCCACGGCTTGGCCTGGTCAGACCGACCCGGCCGGGCTCCTTTTTTCAAATCCAATCCATCTTTTTTTATCTATGATTGATTATCTACGATTCCTATAATTCCGCAATCTCCTTTGCTTGCTATAGAAAAAAATCTTGGTATTTTTTGAAATCTAAAGTAAAAGAATAATCCGAAGCAGAAAAGGACTCTTTATCTTACTATAATATATAACCAAAAAGGCTTTTCTATTCTTTCTTTTCTGACTTCTTCACTATTTTGATTTATTAATAGCCAAATAATTTTGGCTAAATAATCAAAATAAAAAAAGCCAAGGCTAATGAGTATCCCTCTTTCTAATTTTCTCAAGTCTTCTAACGAAAAACGGCAACGCTCTCATTTTCAGGATTTTTTTTTCTCATCCTATCTTGAGGACGCCAGAGTCCCTTGTTGGACAAAGAGTCCATTTATATACAATAATATTGTAGCGGGTATAGTTTAGTGGTAAAAGTGTGATTCGTTCTATTAACCCAGTCAGTAGTTAAGGGGTCTTTCGGTTTGATTCATATTCCGATTAAAAACTTTATTTCTTAAAAGGATTTAATCCTTTACCTCTCAATGAAATATTCGAGGAATAATATACATTCTCGTGATTTGTCTCCAAAGGTCAATTATAAATTGAAAAATTGGATTATGAAATTACGAAACATAATTTTTTTTTTATTGGATCAATACTTCCAATTGAATAAGTATTAAGTAAAGGATCCATGGATAAAGATAGAAAAGTCTATTTCTAATCGTAACTAAATCTTCAATTTTTTTTTTGATAGAATAGATTGAAGCAAAATAGCTATTAAACGATCACTTTAGTTTACTAGAGGCATCGACACCCCTTTTTTTCTTAGCTCGGTGGAAAAAGAATAAACTTTTCCTAAGGATTCTTAAAAAAAGAAATAAAGAACGAAGTAACTAGAAAGATTGTTAGAATCCCACCCTTCCCTTCTTTCTAAAAG